CTGGCCCTAATGGTCACAAAATAAAACAAAAATCTTTTGGAATAAAAGAAATCAGTAAAAAAGTCCCTCGATGGTCATACAAACTTATCACCGAGTTGGAACAACAGTCGGGCATAGTTCAAGAAGGCTTACCGGTAGGACATCAGATTCGTTCAAGAAAAACTGACGATGTAGTAATTTTTACTCCTAACAAACGGAATGCTGATAATTTTGATCAAATAGACCTGGTATATACGATAGAATATTCGCAAGAATCGGATTTTCGTCGAGACATAATCAAAGGTTCTATGCGTGCTCAAAGGCGTAAAACTCTTATTTGGAAACTGTTTCAAGCAAATGCGCATTCCCCACTTTTTTTGGACAGAAGAAAAAAATCCCCCTTTTTTTCTTTTGATATCTCCGAACTGATGAAACTTCTTTTTAGAAATTGGATGGGTAAAGGGGCAGAATTAAAAGATTATACAGAAGAACAGACAAAAAGAAGAGAGAAACAAGAGGAGAACAAAATAAAGGAAAAAGCGCGGATAGAAATCCCGGAAATATGGGATTTCGTTCCATTTTCGCAAACAACAAGAAGTTTTATATTACTAATTCAATCGATGCTTAGAAAATATATTATATTACCTTCATTAATAATAGTTAAAAATATTGGGCGTATCTTATTATTCCAACCCCCTGAGTGGTCTGAGGATTTACAGGAATGGAAGAGAGAAAAGCATATTAAATGTACCTATAACGGTGTTCAATTATCAGAAAAAGAATTTCCCGAAAATTGGTTAACAGAAGGTATTCAGATAAAAATATTATTTCCCTTCTGTTTGAAACCTTGGTACAGATCTAAGCCTAAGTTGCGGCCCTCTTATAGAGGTCTAAAGAAAGAGCAAAAAAAAGCTAATTTTTGTTTTTTAACGGCTGGTGGAATGGAAACTGACCTTCCTTTTGGTTCTCCCCGAAAAAGACCTTCCTTTTTTGAGCCCATTTTTAAGGATTTTCTAGCTCTAAGAGTTTTAATAAGAAGAACAAAAAATTTTCTACAAGGCTCAAAAGAAACAAAAAGGGGGTTTATCAAAAACGTTTTATTTCTGTTTCTAAAAAGAATAAAAAAAGAGCTCTCAAAAGTAAATACAACTCTATTATTTAGATTGAAAGAAGTATATGAATCCGGTGAAACTAACCAAGAAAAAGGTTCTATAATCAGCAATCAGACAATTCATGACTCGTTTAATAAAATTCGATCTACAGATTGGACAAATTATTCACTGAGAGAAAAAAAAATGAAAAATATAACTGATAGAACAAGCACAATCAGAAAGAAAATAAAGAGTATTACAAAAGAAAAAAAAAAAGGAACTCCAGGAATAAAAAGTAGTCCTAATAAAACAAGTTATAATGTAGAATCGCCAAAAGATATTTGGCAAATATTAAAAAGAAGAAATACTCGATTAATCTGTAAATTACAGGTTTTTCTAAAAATTTTCATTGAAAAAATATACATAGATATCTTTCTATATATCATTAATATTGCCAGAATGTATACACAACTTGTTCTTGAATCAACAAAAAAAATTATTCAAAAACAAAAATATAAATACATTTACAATAATGAAACAAACCAAGAAACAATTAATAAAACAAATAAAAATACAATTCACTTTATTTCGACTATAAAAAAGTCACTTTATAATATTAGGAATAGTAAGAAAAATTCACATCTTTTTTTTGACTTATCCTCCTTGTCGCAAGCATATGTATTTTACAAATTATCACAAACCCGAATTATTAATTTGTATAAGTTAAGATCTGTTCTTGAATATCATGGAACATCTTTTTTTCTTAAGACTGCAATAAAGGATTCTTTTGGAACACAAGGAATATTTCATTCCGAATTAGGGCATACGAAATTTCCAAGTTCTGGAACGAATCAATGGAAAAACTGGTTAAGAGGTCATTATCAATACAATTTATCTCAGATTAGATGGTCTGGATTAATACCACAAAAATGGCGAAATACAATCAATCAACGCCGTATAACTCAAAAAAAAGATTTAACAAAATGGGATTCAAAAGACCGATTACTTCATTACAAAAAACAAAACGATTTTGAAGTATATTCATTACCAAACCCAAATAAAAAAGATAATTTTAAAAAATACTATAGATATGACCTTTTATCATATAAATCTATTAATTATGAAAGGAAGACGGACTCATATATTATTTATGGATCACCATTGCAAGTAAATAACAACCAAAGAATTTATTATAATTACACCACACATAAACAAAAATTCTTTGATATACTAGAGGATATTCCTATCAATAATTATCTAGGAAAGGGTGATATTATGTATATAGAAAAAAATCCAGATAGAAAATATTTTGATTGGAAAATTCTCAACTTTTTTCTAAGAGAAAAAGTTGATATTGAGACCTGGATCAAAATGGATCCCAACAGTAATAAAAAAACTAAGATTGGAAGTAAGAATTACCAAAAAATTGA